CTTGATATATGTGAATATCAATTCCATATATGGGATTGACATAGCATCCAATTCTATTTATTTGCTATATCTATTTGTTCTGATCAATCTGAATTACTCTTATGTCTTATAGTTTGAATTACTATATTTTTGATTTCTAATCTGAATCTCGGTATCTATTGAAAGAATCAAATCAATGAAGGAAAGGCGATAGATATAGGCATATTCAAAAAATCACGTAGTAATCTTTTTTTTTTTACCATTCCCAAGAAGTAATTGAGTAAACCATTGACAGTAGTTCCACGGGCATCGAAAAGGAAGAGGAAACCTCACGGATTTTTAACGCCTGAACCATGATATGAAATAAGCCGATAAAGTATAAATCCAATTTCAAAAATTCGAAAGCGGTAAATGCGCAATATGTGACTCACCTGACGATCTTATTCTGCATAGTATCTCGTTAGACAAGACAACCACTATGTGTATATCCTTTCTTTCTCATACAAAGTGTGTATACACTTAACAAAACCACTTCTTCTTTGAACAGTAAAGAGAGAAATAAATAAAAAAAGGGTCCGACCCTCCTCAGTATCACCTAGTAAGAGGCTGTTTATTGGAATAGAAAATTTCGGAAGAATTAGGTTCGAATAAATTTCCTGGGATCCTCTTCCTTTCGAACTACAAACATGGGAATTGTTGAAATAGCTCTTTGATTGAAAGAGGATGATTCCTATAATACATTACTCCAGTCGAGTCCAATGGAATTTCAAATTTTATTTTGTTCAAAACGTGTTGCAGAACGATCTAGAAAGCAATTGATATTGATACAGTTTGCTTCCTTAACTCAATTAGTAGGACCCTTAGAGTCCACTCCTTCCCCACACTACGAGTGAAAGGGAAAAAGTAAAGACTACCATTAAAGCAGCCCAAGCAAGACTTACTATATCCATATGAATTATGTCCCCTATCTCTATAAATATAAAAAATATAAAGGAATTGTTCCATTATTCCTCACTAATAATAGTGGAATCAATGGCGCAGAGTCAAAAAGAACGAAGACTATTAATAAACCAATCCAATAAATTCGCTCATTTTAGAAGAAATTCCTATATGATTTCTAATCGGGAAAGATTAAACACAAGCAAAATCCGCAGTAACATCTCAAGGGAATGTTACTAATGGAACATGTAGGAATAATAGGTCCTATTCTTTTTTTGTTGACCCTTAATTTCAATTGATTGGATGCTTGAGCACTCAGAGATTTTCGTGAGTTCCTCGTATATAATAAAGTATCTTCCGCCCCCTTCCACAACTATTTAGATTTCCTATCGGGCTCTCCAATCTAATCCAGGGTCCAGTCATTATACAATGCATTAATAATAGAAAATTTTGATTTGTAGTAGAAGGTAATTGCGAAGTCTTGATAGCCCCTTTAGCATTCGAATATTTCCTTGAAGCCTAAATATGCAAGGATATTTACAATTTTTTAGAAAAACCCCCAGACCAGATGTTTAGAATCAAACAAGTATCAACAGTCTGCTTTCTCTGCTTCTGCTGGGGAATCATTCGGCGGGTTATATCAACAGAAGAAAAGAAGAGATTTCTAGTTTTTTGTTGATCAGGCGACACCCGGATTTGAACTGGGGAAAAAAGGATTTGCAGTCCTCTGCCTTACCACTCGGCCATGTCGCCAAAATGCTACAAATACAAAATAGATGAAAACTTTCCCGGATTACTGAACTGCTTTTTTATTGTACTTGCACCTTGAGTTCTGTTTTCCTTAATTTTTCCTAAAAGTCAACGAAATCCTAATCCTTCTTCCCTTTTGATTGGGTTTGATTCATCCTTTCAATTTCGATTGAGTCTATCTCAAAATTCATAATGTTCAAAACTTTCTCTTACCTTTCTATTGAAAAATCAAATGTGGATTTTCAGTCGCAAAATCCAAAATTAAACTTTATGAAAATAGGAACCATTAACTATTGACTTAAAATGCATGAATGATTCTTGGATTTGAATCTCTAAATTTTGTTTTCCTAATGACATAAGAAAATACAACTTGATATATAACTAATCAGTATGGATTTTTTCAATCAAAAAATCCTTCTCAATTTTAATTATTAATTATAACAACAATTATGAGTATATGTAAACCCCCCAAGAGAAATTGTTAGACGGATATATATTATTTATATATGTTCCCGATAGAGAATTATCAGATATCAGAAAAGTATCATACTTCAATTTGAATTTTTAATTGAATAGAAAATTGAAATTATGTTTTCATAGAGCACAACCTGTGTTGCCCCGAATAGAACATAGAACGACAATAAAACACTAAAAAAAAGAGAAGAAAGACGGATATTATAGATATATCCACACGTGTTTAAGCCATACAAACCTTCTTTTCTTATACACTTCACAATCGTATTCTACTCAAAAATCCGTAAACAAAATCTCTCTCTTCTCTGCGAATCATTTTTTGAACAAGGAAATCCATAACATAAAGGGGGGTTAAATG